ACACTCCCGAGGACCTTCTAGAAATAGAAGGTTTGGGGGCTAAAGATAGAGACGAGATTGTCAGAAAAGTACACTATTTTATTAATCATTCGTACACTTTAACAGACTGATTTTTTTCTAACTCTCAGAAACTGAAATTTCTACCAGAGTGGTATATCATCCTATTAAAAAGGAAAGATCCACGTGTCATGTTTATTCCAGAATTAGGCTTGTCTCGAAGAGTCACTGTTTTACTCATTCAAGACGGCATATATATGATAGAGGAACTGATAATGAATGATCGTAATCTACACTCGCGATGACCTTCTAGAAATAGAAGGTTTGGAAAATGAAGATAGGGACGAAATTGTCAGAAAAATACACGATTTTCTTAATTCGAAAAACAATCAAGAATCGCTGGAATAATTATACAATAATGAAGGGGAATTCTTGATAAAACTTGTTCCTACCGACTGAACAAATGATTATTCATGATTTCATACTGGCTTCAAATTAGAAAAATGTTATGGTAAAACTTCGTTTGAAACGATATGGTAGAAAGCAACGTGCGACTTGAAGGACACGATCCGTTGTGGATTTTTACACCCACCACTTTATATACGAATGAAGGTGCTCTTGGCTCGACATCGGTTGTTCTGTTCCACTGGAACCTCTCCTTTCTTTTTTTTTGGGGGGTTGTAATGTAAATAGTCTATGATGAAGCTCGAGTAGAAAGTATTGATTCATTTCTCAGGGGCAAGGATCTAGGGTTAATGCCAATCAATAAATTGGAACAACTTCGTAAGTATATCTTCGATATGGAAATTGAAAGGGTTCCAGTCGAAAAGAAAAATTTCTTAGAATTGACAAAACTCTTTCGATACAAAATCTATCACGTGGGAATCAACCGTTTGTATGATTCTTTGATAGAAGATAGAAAGAAATCACAAAAAAGGCAGGTTGCTGCCATTTTGAAAGGATTAAAAATCACCGAAGTTATGTCTAAACCTAATGATTTAAAACAAAGAAAAGATAAAGGATCCCAGAACAAGGAAAGACCCTTTCAATTGTCTCAATAACTAGACCAGAAAAAATCCAATACAAATAGATTTGTAAACGAGACAAACAAAAAGGAAAAGGGTTTAAAGACCACTCAAAAAATGAAATGCCTTAAAGATTTTCCTTTCAGCTATTTGAGAGTTATTCAACTTGAGTTATGAGTACGAATGGTTTTTTTGTTTTCAGGAAGGAAGAATAAAAAAGAAAAGGACTTCAATCATAATCTAATTGATTTGATCATTTTATAGACCTATTTGCCATTGTTATTATATATTCTATATAATACATAATAAAAAAATAGAACTTGGAATCATTTTTTCTCGAGCCGTACGAGGCGAAAACTTCCTATACGTTTCTAGGGGGGTATTATTCATCTACATCTATCCCAATGAGCCGTCTATCGAATCGTTGCAATTGATGTTCGATCTCGAAGAGAAGGAAGAGATCTTGGGAAAGTGGGTTTTTATGATCCGATAAAAAATCAAACTTATTTAAATGTTCCTGCTATTCTATATTTCCTTGAAAAGGGTGCTCAACCTACAGAAACGGTTCAGGATATTTTAAAAAAGGCAGAGGTTTTTAAAGAATTTCGCCCTAAATTAAAGGAAATTTAATTAATTAATTAAGGAAATGCAAAAAGTAGAGAAATTTTCTCTACTTTTTGTATTTCCTCTTTTGTTCTATTCGTACCTATTCATGATTCCATACCGGTTCCAAATTAGAGATAAAGTAGTTCAGTTTTAGTTTGATTTAAATTCCATTTATTATTATGAAACCATTTTTACTGTTCCTAGTGAACAAAATACTCAATTCAGTGATTGGAGCAGGACTCTTTTGTGGATTTATGACCATACCCACCATAGCTCTGCACTGCTATCTCTTCGTTGGCCCCAGCTTCTTGACAGAAGACAACCGGAGGCGGGTAGCAGCAATGGCTGGTTTTGTTACGGGACAATTCGTGATGTTCACATCGGTCTATAATAGGTTGCTCTATGAAGGATTGGTTCAACCTCATCGCATAAAAATGTTCTTGTTCTTTCTGGCATTTTTCTTGGTTCAGCTCTTATGGACCAGTCTAACAACTTTGCGCAACTGGCGGTTTTTGTATCCTAAAGAAAACGCAACGATAGTGGGAAGGCGCCTCTTCTTCCTTCAATTGGAATTGATGATAACTTTCTTTGTGCAATTGTACAACCCGTACATTCCACCGGATTCAATGGTCCTCCCATTAGTCAACAGCTATCTTAAAGACAAGGCGAACAAGCTACTATTTGTAAGAAGTAGTTTTGCTGGTTGGTTCATCGGGCATATTATTAGAATGCTTTTGTTCCTGAAAATGTTCAAACACTTTATCGATTGGGCACGTACCTGTTATACAAATGAAATACGGTGGGACGATGAATATTAAAATGAAAATAAGTGAAATAGATAAAGGTTGATCTATTTCACTTATTCGACTGGAATGGCAGCGAATCGAACAAAAAAAGTCATCAAAAAAATGACTGAGATAATCGAGTTAATATATATCGTATAGAAAACGATTCCACTTATAAGAAAGGAGGAAAAATAGACAGTGGCTATTCATTCCACTGCGTCAGATCGATAATCTATCTGCGAATTTCCGTATAGAAAGAAATAGAAAAAATATTCGAAATAAATAGAATATAATAGATAGAAGAGACAGAATTCAAATACATGGAAAAAAGATTCTGGCTAGATCGTCCGCTTGACAATACTGCCATTTTTGATTTCTATATATATATTAATAATATTTTTTATTTTTGTGGATCCTTTTTTCTAAACAAGTAGGAGTGGCGCTCCTCATAAAACTGGATTCAATAAGGAGAGGAGGATTCCTGTGATCCAAAGCAAATTCCTAATCATGGTACTCATTTTTGGTCTCGTAATAATGATTCTCCTATGTTATATATTTTTGCTACGAAAGAAAGAAAGCGAGCTGGTTATCATGCTTGCCCAGATCTATTTCCTTATTTTTCTAAGTCGATTGGCGATGAAAATGCAAGCATTGTTTGTGCAATTCCTTAACCTATTGAACAAAATCCACAATTCCGATTCAATGATTGCACGCGGAATAGAGCTATTACTAGCTCTATTCCTATTCCTATTCGTCCTATTCGTGGGAAAAATGGCAGTCTTAGGGTCATCCTTTTTGCGTAAGATACTCGATAAAATACTCAATTCAGTGATTGGAGCGGGACTCTTTTGTGGATTTATGACCATACCCACCATAGCTCTGCACTGCTATCTCTTCGTTGGCCCCAGCTTCTTGACAGACGACAGCCGGAGGCGGGTAGCAGCAATGGCTGGTTTTGTTACGGGACAATTCGTGATGTTCACATCGGTCTATAATAGGTTGCTCTATGAAGGATTGGTTCAACATCATCGCATAAAAATGTTCTTGTTCTTTCTGGCATTTTTCTTGGTTCAGCTCTTATGGACCAGTCTAACAACTTTGCGCAACTGGCGGTTTTTGTATCCTAAAGAAAACGCAACGATAGTGGGAAGGCGCCTCTTCTTCCTTCAATTGGAATTGATGATAACTTTCTTTGTGCAATTGTACAACCCGTACATTCCACCGGATTCAATGGTCCTCCCATTAGTCAACAGCTATCTTAAAGACAAGGCGAACAAGCTACTATTTGTAAGAAGTAGTTTTGCTGGTTGGTTCATCGGGCATATTATTAGAATGCTTTTGTTCCTGAAAATGTTCAAACACTTTATCGATTGGGCACGTACCTGTTATACAAATGAAATACGGTGGGACGATGAATATTAAAATGAAAATAAGTGAAATAGATAAAGGTTGATCTATTTCACTTATTCGACTGGAATGGCAGCGAATCGAACAAAAAAAAGTCATCAAAAAAATGACTGAGATAATCGAGTTAATATATATCGTATAGAAAACGATTCCACTTATAAGAAAGGAGGAAAAATAGACAGTGGCTATTCATTCCACTGCGTCAGATCGATAATCTATCTGCGAATTTCCGTATAGAAAGAAATAGAAAAAATATTCGAAATAAATAGAATATAATAGAATAGATAGAAGAGACAGAATTCAAATACATGGAAAAAAGATTCTGGCTAGATCGTCCGCTTGACAATACTGCCATTTTTGATTTAATATATATATATTAATAATATTTTTTATTTTTTGTGGATCCTTTTTTCTAAACAAGTAGGAGTGGCGCTCCTCATAAAACTGGATTCAATAAGGAGAGGAGGATTCCTGTGATCCAAAGCAAATTCCTAGTCATGGTACTCATTTTTGGTCTCGTAATAATGATTCTCCTATGTTATATATTTTTGCTACGAAAGAAAGAAAGCGAGCTGGTTATCATGCTTGCCCAGATCTATTTCCTTATTTTTCTAAGTCGATTGGCGATGAAAATGCAAGCATTGTTTGTGCAATTCCTTAACCTATTGAACAAAATCCACAATTCCGATTCAATGATTGCACGCGGAATAGAGCTATTACTAGCTCTATTCCTATTCCTATTCGTCCTATTCGTGGGAAAAATGGCAGTCTTAGGGTCATCCTTTTTGCGTAAGATACTCGATAAAATACTCAATTCAGTGATTGGAGCGGGACTCTTTTGTGGATTTATGACCATACCCACCATAGCTCTGCACTGCTATCTCTTCGTTGGCCCCAGCTTCTTGACAGACGACAGCCGGAGGCGGGTAGCAGCAATGGCTGGTTTTGTTACGGGACAATTCGTGATGTTCACATCGGTCTATAATAGGTTGCTCTATGAAGGATTGGTTCAACATCATCGCATAAAAATGTTCTTGTTCTTTCTGGCATTTTTCTTGGTTCAGCTCTTATGGACCAGTCTAACAACTTTGCGCAACTGGCGGTTTTTGTATCCTAAAGAAAACGCAACGATAGTGGGAAGGCGCCTCTTCTTCCTTCAATTGGAATTGATGATAACTTTCTTTGTGCAATTGTACAACCCGTACATTCCACCGGATTCAATGGTCCTCCCATTAGTCAACAGCTATCTTAAAGACAAGGCGAACAAGCTACTATTTGTAAGAAGTAGTTTTGCTGGTTGGTTCATCGGGCATATTATTAGAATGCTTTTGTTCCTGAAAATGTTCAAACACTTTATCGATTGGGCACGTACCTGTTATACAAATGAAATACGGTGGGACGATGAATATTAAAATGAAAATAAGTGAAATAGATAAAGGTTGATCTATTTCACTTATTCGACTGGAATGGCAGCGAATCGAACAAAAAAAGTCATCAAAAAAATGACTGAGATAATCGAGTTAATATATATCGTATAGAAAACGATTCCACTTATAAGAAAGGAGGAAAAATAGACAGTGGCTATTCATTCCACTGCGTCAGATCGATAATCTATCTGCGAATTTCCGTATAGAAAGAAATAGAAAAAATATTCGAAATAAATAGAATATAATATAATAGAATAGATAGAAGAGACAGAATTCAAATACATGGAAAAAAGATTCTGGCTAGATCGTCCGCTTGACAATACTGCCATTTTTGATTTAATATATATATATTAATAATATTTTTTATTTTTTGTGGATCCTTTTTTCTAAACAAGTAGGAGTGGCGCTCCTCATAAAACTGGATTCAATAAGGAGAGGAGGATTCCTGTGAAAATGAAAGAATTTTTACTCTTGCTAGTGAACAAAATACTCAATTCAGTGATTGGAGGTGGACTCTTTTGTGGATTTATGACCACAGCCACCGTAGGTCTCGGCTATTTCTTCGTTGTAGCCAGTTTCTTCATAAAAGACAAACAGTTCTTCATAAAAGACAACCAGAGACGGGTAGCAGCAATGACTGGTTTTGTTACGGGACAGTTCGTGATGTTCACATCGATCTACAATAGGCCGCTCCATGAAGGATTGGTTCAACCTCATAGCATCATTATGCTATTTCTAGGCTCATTCTTCGTTCAACTCTTCTGGACTAGTCGAAAAACTTTGCGCAACAGGCGCTTTTTGGATCCTCACGATCTTATCACTAAAAGAAAGTACGTGCTCCGCCTTCAATTGGAATTTATTATTAATTTCTTTGTGCAATTATGCAACCCGTACCTTGAACCTGATTCAATGATCCCCGGATTAGTCAACTTTTGTCTCTCTCGCTATAACAACGACAACGAAAAGAGGATCTTATTTGTAAGAAGTAGTTTGGCTGGTTGCTTAGTTGGGCACATTTTCTTCATGATTTTCTTCATGAAGTTGTTGGAATTCATATTGATCATAATCATTTGGGTAAGAAAGAACTTTTTTGAATCGGATGACGAAGATGAAAATGAAAATAAGTGAAATAGATCAACCTTTATCTATTTCACTTATTCTCTATTTCACTTATTCAACTGGAATGGCAGCGAATCGAACAAAAAAAAGTCATCAAAAAAATGACTGAGATAATCGAGTTAATATATATCGTATAGAAAACGATTCCACTTATAAGAAAGGAGGAAAAATAGACAGTGGCTATTCATTCCACTGCGTCAGATCGATAATCTATCTGCGAATTTCCGTATAGAAAGAAATAGAAAAAATATTCGAAATAAATAGAATATAATAGAATAGATAGAAGAGACAGAATTCAAATACATGGAAAAAAGATTCTGGCTAGATCGTCCGCTTGACAATACTGCCATTTTTGATTTAATATATATATATTAATAATATTTTTTATTTTTGTGGATCCTTTTTTCTAAACAAGTAGGAGTGGCGCTCCTCATAAAACTGGATTCAATAAGGAGAGGAGGATTCCTGTGAAAATGAAAGAATTTTTACTCTTGCTAGTGAACAAAATACTCAATTCAGTGATTGGAGGTGGACTCTTTTGTGGATTTATGACCACAGCCACCGTAGGTCTCGGCTATTTCTTCGTTGTAGCCAGTTTCTTCATAAAAGACAAACAGTTCTTCATAAAAGACAACCAGAGACGGGTAGCAGCAATGACTGGTTTTGTTACGGGACAGTTCGTGATGTTCACATCGATCTACAATAGGCCGCTCCATGAAGGATTGGTTCAACCTCATAGCATCATTATGCTATTTCTAGGCTCATTCTTCGTTCAACTCTTCTGGACTAGTCGAAAAACTTTGCGCAACAGGCGCTTTTTGGATCCTCACGATCTTATCACTAAAAGAAAGTACGTGCTCCGCCTTCAATTGGAATTTATTATTAATTTCTTTGTGCAATTATGCAACCCGTACCTTGAACCTGATTCAATGATCCCCGGATTAGTCAACTTTTGTCTCTCTCGCTATAACAACGACAACGAAAAGAGGATCTTATTTGTAAGAAGTAGTTTGGCTGGTTGCTTAGTTGGGCACATTTTCTTCATGATTTTCTTCATGAAGTTGTTGGAATTCATATTGATCATAATCATTTGGGTAAGAAAGAACTTTTTTGAATCGGATGACGAAGATGAAAATGAAAATAAGTGAAATAGATCAACCTTTATCTATTTCACTTATTCTCTATTTCACTTATTCAACTGGAATGGCAGCGAATCGAACAAAAAAAGTCATCAAAAAAATGACTGAGATAATCGAGTTAATATATATCGTATAGAAAACGATTCCACTTATAAGAAAGGAGGAAAAATAGACAGTGGCTATTCATTCCACTGCGTCAGATCGATAATCTATCTGCGAATTTCCGTATAGAAAGAAATAGAAAAAATATTCGAAATAAATAGAATATAATAGAATAGATAGAAGAGACAGAATTCAAATACATGGAAAAAAGATTCTGGCTAGATCGTCCGCTTGACAATACTGCCATTTTTGATTTAATATATATATATTAATAATATTTTTTATTTTTTGTGGATCCTTTTTTCTAAACAAGTAGGAGTGGCGCTCCTCATAAAACTGGATTCAATAAGGAGAGGAGGATTCCTGTGATCCAAAGCAAATTCCTAGTCATGGTACTCATTTTTGGTCTCGTAATAATGATTCTCCTATGTTATATATTTTTGCTACGAAAGAAAGAAAGTGAGCTGGTTATCATGCTTGCCCAGATCTATTTCCTTATTTTTCTAAGTCGATTGGCGATGAAAATGCAAGCATTGTTTGTGCAATTCCTTAACCTATTGAACAAAATCCACAATTCCGATTCAATGATTGCACGCGGAATAGAGCTATTACTAGCTCTATTCCTATTCCTATTCGTCCTATTCGTGGGAAAAATGGCAGTCTTAGGGTCATCCTTTTTGCGTAAGATACTCGATAAAATACTCAATTCAGTGATTGGAGCAGGACTCTTTTGTGGATTTATGACCATACCCACCATAGCTCTGCACTGCTATCTCTTCGTTGGCCCCAGCTTCTTGACAGACGACAGCCGGAGGCGGGTAGCAGCAATGGCTGGTTTTGTTACGGGACAATTCGTGATGTTCACATCGGTCTATAATAGGTTGCTCTATGAAGGATTGGTTCAACATCATCGCATAAAAATGTTCTTGTTCTTTCTGGCATTTTTCTTGGTTCAGCTCTTATGGACCAGTCTAACAACTTTGCGCAACTGGCGGTTTTTGTATCCTAAAGAAAACGCAACGATAGTGGGAAGGCGCCTCTTCTTCCTTCAATTGGAATTGATGATAACTTTCTTTGTGCAATTGTACAACCCGTACATTCCACCGGATTCAATGGTCCTCCCATTAGTCAACAGCTATCTTAAAGACAAGGCGAACAAGCTACTATTTGTAAGAAGTAGTTTTGCTGGTTGGTTCATCGGGCATATTATTAGAATGCTTTTGTTCCTGAAAATGTTCAAACACTTTATCGATTGGGCACGTACCTGTTATACAAATGAAATACGGTGGGACGATGAATATTAAAATGAAAATAAGTGAAATAGATAAAGGTTGATCTATTTCACTTATTCGACTGGAATGGCAGCGAATCGAACAAAAAAAAGTCATCAAAAAAATGACTGAGATAATCGAGTTAATATATATCGTATAGAAAACGATTCCACTTATAAGAAAGGAGGAAAAATAGACAGTGGCTATTCATTCCACTGCGTCAGATCGATAATCTATCTGCGAATTTCCGTATAGAAAGAAATAGAAAAAATATTCGAAATAAATAGAATATAATAGAATAGATAGAAGAGACAGAATTCAAATACATGGAAAAAGATTCTGGCTAGATCGTCCGCTTGACAATACTGCCATTTTTGATTTAATATATATATATTAATAATATTTTTTATTTTTTGTGGATCCTTTTTTCTAAACAAGTAGGAGTGGCGCTCCTCATAAAACTGGATTCAATAAGGAGAGGAGGATTCCTGTGATCCAAAGCAAATTCCTAGTCATGGTACTCATTTTTGGTCTCGTAATAATGATTCTCCTATGTTATATATTTTTGCTACGAAAGAAAGAAAGCGAGCTGGTTATCATGCTTGCCCAGATCTATTTCCTTATTTTTCTAAGTCGATTGGCGATGAAAATGCAAGCATTGTTTGTGCAATTCCTTAACCTATTGAACAAAATCCACAATTCCGATTCAATGATTGCACGCGGAATAGAGCTATTACTAGCTCTATTCCTATTCCTATTCGTCCTATTCGTGGGAAAAATGGCAGTCTTAGGGTCATCCTTTTTGCGTAAGATACTCGATAAAATACTCAATTCAGTGATTGGAGCGGGACTCTTTTGTGGATTTATGACCATACCCACCATAGCTCTGCACTGCTATCTCTTCGTTGGCCCCAGCTTCTTGACAGACGACAGCCGGAGGCGGGTAGCAGCAATGGCTGGTTTTGTTACGGGACAATTCGTGATGTTCACATCGGTCTATAATAGGTTGCTCTATGAAGGATTGGTTCAACATCATCGCATAAAAATGTTCTTGTTCTTTCTGGCATTTTTCTTGGTTCAGCTCTTATGGACCAGTCTAACAACTTTGCGCAACTGGCGGTT